ATAAATAGGAAAAAGCCGGCTATCGGAATCGAACCGATGACCATCGCATTACAAATGCGATGCTCTAACCTCTGAGCTAAGCGGGCTCACATAACATCAATTTTATGTGCATAGTAATTCAATAAAATATTGGAATCTTAATCTTAGGTATTCACTATTATGTCTTATCTATTCAGACTCGATATGAATAGAAAACAATAGAATATACAATTTCAAATAAATATTGAATATTAATATTATAGAACATAACAATTAATATAGCGATATAGAATTTGTATTTTTTATCACTAATCACTAATAGAATTTACAATTCGAATATTATTAAATTCGATATTTTTTTAGTAAATTCTATTTCTTGGTAAACTCGATAGTCAATATTTTGATTCTAGTTAGCTAGTTAGTTAGTTAAATTATTTAAATTTGTCATTTTTGAATTTGAATTCAAATGACATTTGAAATTCTTTTATTACACTTCTATATTTTCTATATTATTTGATTCCATATCATTAGGAATGATTAGTTCGAACTGATGAGACATTCCTCCACGTTCATTCCAGTCATAAAATTCATAAAGTAGTAAAGGCGGAAATTAAGACAAAAAAAAGACCGTTCAAGTATTCAAAATTGCATGAGAAGGGCGACAGGTATATATATATATATAGGATATCTATTAATCTATATTGAATTACGAATCCAGAAATGATAAAATCCAATTTGATTGGACCAAATAGGGTCTCCTATATAAGATAGGAGAAGACAGGTAAGAAATAAAAGAGGAAAAATGCTTCTTCGAAATAAGAATAGGTATCTAATGAATTCAAAGGTTCCGGTATAAATGAAAGAAAAAGGGAACGCCATCATAATGCAATGAAATCCTAATCTTAACACAAAAGGAAGGGGATATGGCGAAATGGGTAGACGCTACGGACTTAATTGGATTGAGCCTTGGTAAGGAAACCTACTAAGTGATGACTTTCAAATTCAGAGAAACCCCGGAATTAAGAAAAAGGGCAATCCTGAGCCAAATCCTTTTTTCCACAAACAAAGGTTCAGAAAACGAAAACAAGGATAGGTGCAGAGACTCGACGGAAGCTGTTCTAACAAATGGAGTTGGCCGCGTTGGTAGTTGGTAGAGAACTCTTTCCATCGAAAATTCAGAAAGGATGAAAGATATACATACGTATTGAATACTATATCAAAATCAAATGATTAATGCCGAGCCAAATGAGTCTATATTTTTTCTATAAAAAACGGAAGAATTGGTGTGATTCGATTCTTTCTTCAATGTGGAATCGAATATTCATTGATCAAAAGATTCACTCCATAGTCTGTAGATCCTCTTTTCAAGAACCGGATTAATCGGACGAGAATAAAGATAGAGTCCCGTTCTACATGTCAATGCTGGCAACAATGAAATTTTTAGTAAGAGGAAAATCCGTCGACTTAAAAAATCGTGAGGGTTCAAGTCCCTCTATCCCCAAAAATTGCCCCCCCAACTATTTATCCATTCTATCCCCCCTTTCCTTGCGTGAGTGTCCTTATACACTCGCCCTATTCTTTTTGAAATAGATCCGGGCGGAAATGTCTTATTATATCTTATATCTAAGATATACAGCTTTGAGCAAGAAATCCCCATTTGAATGATTTACAATCGATATCATTACTCATACTGAAACTTAAAAAGTCGTCTTTTTTAAGATCCAAGAAATTCCAGTACCCAGATAAAACCTTTTAATCTTCTTTCGTCCTTTTAATTGACATAGACCCCCGCCCTCTAATAAAATGAGGATGCTACATTCGGACTTAGCCGGGATAGCTCAGCTGGTAGAGCAGAGGACTGAAAATCCTCGTGTCACCAGTTCAAATCTGGTTCCTGGTACATGATTAATTTGGATGAGTCTCTCTTGAATAAATTAATTGATATGAATCGACATCCCTATTCAGTTTTCATTTGGATCATAACACATACTTTTTTCCATTTCGCCGAGATATATCCCATCTATTTTTTTTTCTAGATGGGTAGAATTCTTTTAGATACTTTATCTAAAAGAATTCGATTCTATTTCATCTTTTTTATCTTTATGTCCATGCCGTAGAATGTTAATACTTCATATATATTCAAAAGACGCGTTCAAAAGGTTAAATTAGTTGGTTGAGATACTAATGAGATACTAAAAAGTAGAATCTAGAGAAATTGAAATAGACAAGATTAAGTTCAGATACAAATAAATAGAATCCGGTTCGATTTCTTCATTCCTACCTACAGAACTTTCTAGAACCATCTAAGTAATATGCGTGGTACAAAGTCAAACTTCATGATACAGAACTCCTTTGGTTCATCCTATTGGTTTGGCTCATCTGAAATAAATATCTTCCAACCCAAATAAATGGAAGGCGATAATTCCAAGGAATCCCTTATTTTTTTTTTGTTATAGCCTAGCGAGAATTTAAACAAGACTTCTATTCTGTTTAATCTAGAAGAAAACGTACAAGCTTTGAA